TTTTAAAAAATGGATCATTTATAACTTTATTAAGATATTAATTTATACAAATTTGTAAAAGTTAATAATGTTTAAATTTATTTAGTTAATCTAAAAAATTCAATATATTGGTACTAATAATAATGCTGAAAAAGTTCAAATTTTTATTCAATAGATTAAATTAAATTCAATTTAGGTAAAAAAAAATGGAAAAATCGGCAAAATGCTCGAAACTTTTTGAAAATCGAAAATGGGGTATAAAAATTCAGATTGATTTTCATTGGGGCAATTATGCATGTCTGTAACTTTTTTAATAAAGATCTAATGTACAATAATAATTATTAATTTATTATTTAATAAATAATTTATATAATAATATAAAATTATTAATTAAAAAGATTTCTTTACGTATATACATATATATAATAATAGTTACATATATATATATATACATATATTAATATATAAATATATTTTATAATTAATAAATAATTTATTAATATATAATTATTTATTAATATACAAGAACTTATAAGAAAGAAATAGGGGATATATAATAGTTTATTAGTGTCTGTAAAACATCTAATTATTTATAAATCAACAAGCGATGTATAATAATGTATAAAAATCCCCTATATATAATAAATTTTTATGTTCATATTTATATATCTTATTTCATTAAAATTAAATAATTTTAATTAATATTTTAATTACATGTAATTAAAATATTAATTATAATTATTTATACATTATATAAATCTCTTAATATGTAAACGATTATATATACATTTTATTATATATATATATAAATATATTATATATTAATAAATAATACTTTAATTTTATTAATTACCTATATTATAATATAAATATATATATATATAAATATTTATTGAAAAAAAAAAAAAAAAANNNNTATCTATATTATTATTATAATTAATTATTATTGTAAATAAATATATATTAATTTTATAAAATAATTATTATTTACTTAATTATTATTATAATATATATTTAAATAATTTTAATAATTTATTTTTTTTTATGAATTATTATTGATTTTTGTTAATTTTTTATTGACTATTATAATTTAGTCTGTTTGTATTTTTATATTTTGGTATAAATTAATATCTTAATAGAGATTAGTGAATTCAGTGTTTATAAATGGGGTAATATTATAAATATTGAATTAATAATTATAAAATTTTAAATTGATTTTTATATTTATAATTATTTTTTTAATTAATAAAATTAAATTTTGGGGCAATGGGGCAATTTAAATTTAATTATAATTAAAAACGTGCTTGGTCAAATATTAATTTAGGGGTAAAATATTATTTGGTCACAAATATTTATTAATTTTGTTTAGTATTAAAATTTGATTAGTGAGTATTTGAGGGTTAGGGAGGAATTTTGTTTATTTTTTATTGTATAAATGTGATTTAATTCATGTTATAAATTTTAGTTTTTATAAATTAATATCTTAATAAAGTTTAATTCTGGCTTAAAGATTTATTTAATTTTTTTTTTACATGTAAATTTTTGTGAGTATTTTAATTAAATTTTAATAATTTTTTTAAGGAGTTTATTCGCAGTATAAAGTTTTAATAATTTAAGAAATTAAGAATTATAAATAAATTTTAATATTGACAAATTTTGTGCCAGCAGTTGCGGTTATACAAAGAATATAAATAAATCTTATTAGTAAATAATTATATGTATTATAAATTAAAAATAAAATTATATTTATTAGGTGAAATTTTAAATATAAAATTAATTTTAGTATAAGTTTTTATTATTATGAAATTTATTTTTAAACTAGGATTAGATACCCTATTATTTTAAATGTAAAATAATTATACTAAAGTAGTATTAGTTATGTTCTTGAAATTTAAAGATTTTGGCGGTATTTTAGTCTATTTAGAGGAGCCTGTTCTATGATTGATAGTCCACGATTAATTTTACTTAATTTATATAAATTTGTATACCGTCGTTATAAGAAGATTTTAAAAGAATATAAATTTTTAATATTTTATATAAAAAAATATATCAGATCAAGGTGCAGTTTATAATTAAGAAGAAATGGGCTACAATAAATTTATTTAATTATACAGATTAAAGGTAGAAATAACTTTATGAAGGTGGATTTAATAGTAATAAAATTAATTTAAATTTTATGATTTTAGCTCTAAAATATGTACATATCGCCCGTCGCTCTTATTATAAAATAAGATAAGTCGTAACATAGTAGATGTACTGGAAAGTGTATCTAGAATGATCAAGTTAGAGCTTGTTTAGTAAAGCATTTTATTTACATTAAAAAGTTGTTGTGCAAATCAATTTAATTTGAAAATAAAAAATTTACTTTTATTTTTGTGTTTAATTTTTATTTAATAAAAATAATTTTAATAATTAATATTTTTAGTAAAGTTTATTGAAAAAATTAAGTTAGTTATAGTTAAATTGTATTGTAAAAGATTATTGAAATAAGATTTTATTTTTAAAAAGTATAATTTAATTTTAGTACCTTGTGTATCAGGGTTTATTAAATAAAAATTAAAAATTTTAATTTTCTCGAATTTAAGAGAGCTAATAAATTATTTTTTTTATTGTAAAAAAAATATTTATCATAATTTATTGGCAATGAAATGTTATTCGTTCTTAAATATATCTAGTTTATTTAGAAATGAATTTAATTCAGATATTATTATTTTAATAATTTAATTTTTTAAATTATTATATTTATTAATATTAATAATTAAAGGGATTAGCTTTTAATTAAAAATTTAAAAATTAATAGAATATTTTTAAAAAATGTAGATTTAGAAATAGTCATCAATAATAATTTGTTATAATTAATTTATTTAAAAATATTATTTTATATAGTTTTAAATTTTTTATAAATAATTAATTTTTAATTTGAAAAATTTAGTTATAATGATAGAATTAGTATATATTTAATTTATTTTAATAATAATTTTTTAAAGATTATTTAAAGGAATTCGGCAAAAATTTTACTCGCCTGTTTAACAAAAACATGTCCTTTTGAATTTTTATTTAAGGTCTAGTCTGCCCACTGAATTTATATTTTAAATGGCCGCAGTATTTTGACTGTGCAAAGGTAGCATAATCATTAGTTTTTTAATTAAAAGCTTGTATGAAAGGCTGGACGAGGTAAAATCTGTCTCTATTTAAATTATAATAGAATTTAACTTTTAAGTTAAAAGGCTTAAATAATATTAAAAGACGAGAAGACCCTATAGATCTTTATAATTTATTTAATAAAATTAATTTAGAATTATTTATATTTTATTAAATTAAATTATTTTATTGGGGTAATAGAAAGATTGAATTAATTCTTTTTTATAATAAACATTTATTTATGAATATTAAATGATCCAGTTTTATTGATTATAAGATTAAGTTACCTTAGGGATAACAGCGTAATTTTTTTGGAGAGTTCATATCGATAAAAAAGTTTGCGACCTCGATGTTGGATTAAAGATTATTTTAGGTGCAGAAGCTTAATAATTTTGGTCTGTTCGACCATTGAATCTTTACATGATCTGAGTTCAGACCGGCGTAAGCCAGGTCGGTTTCTATCTTTAATAATATAAAATATTTTAGTACGAAAGGACCAAATATTTGATATATTTATATTTAATTTATTGAATTTTATTAAAATTATTGTTATTTTGGCAGATTAGTGCAATGAATTTAGAATTCATTTATGTAAATTATTTACAAATAATACTTGTTTTATATAGATATTGTATTTTCTTTAGTATGTATATTATTATTAATTATTTGTGTTTTAGTAGGAGTTGCTTTTTTAACTTTATTAGAACGAAAGGTTTTAGGGTATATTCAGATTCGTAAGGGTCCTAATAAAGTAGGATTTATGGGAATTCCTCAGCCTTTTTGTGATGCCATTAAATTATTTTCTAAAGAACAAACTTATCCTTTATTATCTAATTATATTATATATTATTATTCTCCTATTATAAGTTTATTTTTATCTTTATTGTTATGAGTAATTATTCCTTATTTTTTAGTTTTGTTTAATTTTAATTTGGGTATATTATTTTTTTTGTCTTGTACTAGATTAGGGGTTTATACTGTTATAATTGCTGGGTGATCTTCTAATTCTAGATATTCTTTATTAGGGGGTTTACGTGCTGTTGCACAAACTATTTCTTATGAAGTAAGTTTAGCATTAATTTTAATATCTTTTATAATTTTAATTGAAAGTTTTAGATTAATAGAATTTATAAAATATCAAAAATTTATTTGAATAATTTTTTTATCTTTACCTTTAGCTTTTGTTTGATTTGTTTCTAGATTAGCTGAAACAAATCGCACTCCTTTTGATTTTGCAGAAGGGGAGTCTGAATTAGTTTCAGGGTTTAATGTAGAATACAGAAGAGGGGGATTTGCATTAATTTTTTTATCTGAATATTCAAGAATTTTATTTATAAGTATATTATTTTGTGTTATATTTCTTGGGAGAGATTTAATATCTATTTTTTTTTTTTTAAAAATAGTTTTTATATCTTTTTTATTTATTTGAGTTCGAGGTACATTACCTCGTTATCGTTATGATAAGTTGATATATTTAGCTTGAAAAAGTTTTTTGCCTTTATCTTTAAATTATTTATTTTTTTATATAGGATTAAAAATATTTTATTTTTCTATATTAATATAGTGAATTATTTTTAGTAAAAGTTAATAGAGGAATTAACCTCTTTTTTATGTTTTCAAAACATATACTTATATCAAGTTCATTAACTAATATAATAAGTTATCTCAAGTTTTTATTATTATAGGATTAATTAAAAAATATAAAAAGTATAGGATTGTTAAAATTTGTCCTATTATAATATAAGGATCTTCTACTGGACGTATTCCAATTCATGTTAATAGGATTACAATAATAAAAAATATTCAAAATAAGATTTGATTAATTGGGTAGAATTTTAATCTTTGGAAATTTCTATTATTAGATAAAGGTAGAATTATTAAAATTAAAATTGATATTACTAATGCAATTACTCCCCCTAATTTATTGGGGATAGATCGTAGAATTGCATAGGCAAATAAAAAATATCATTCTGGTTGAATATGTACAGGAGTAACTAAAGGATTAGCAGGAGTAAAATTATCTGGGTCTCCTAAGTAATATGGATTTAATAGAGTTAGAATAGTTAATGTTATTAATAATATAATAAATCCTATAATGTCTTTAAAAGAAAAATAAGGATGGAAGGGGATTTTATCTATATTTCTATTAATTCCTAACGGATTATTAGATCCTGTTTGATGTAAAAATAATAAATGAATTATTACTATTGCTACTACAATAAAAGGTAAGAGAAAATGAATAGTAAAAAAACGTGTTAAGGTTGCGTTATCAACAGCAAATCCTCCTCATACTCATTGTACTAAAGTAGTTCCTAAATATGGCACTGCCGATAGAAGATTTGTAATTACTGTGGCTCCTCAGAAAGATATTTGCCCCCAAGGAAGTACATATCCTATAAAAGCTGTTCCTATTACTAAAAATAAGATAATTACTCCTACTATTCATGTATGTATAAATTTATATGATCCATAGTATATTCCCCGTCCAATATGAAGATAAATACAGATAAAAAAAAATGAAGCTCCGTTAGCATGTAAAGTTCGTAATAATCATCCATAATTAACATCACGACAAATATGATTTACTCTATTAAATGCTATTTCAATATTAGCAGTAAAATGTATAGCTAGAAATAGGCCTGTAATAATTTGAATTATTAAACATAGTCCTAGTAAAGATCCAAAATTTCACCATAAGGAAATATTTCTGGGGGTAGGTAAATCAATTAAAGCTCTATTAGCAATTTTTAATAAAGGGTGAGTAGATCGTATGGGTTTATTCATTAGAATTTTTGTCGTAATGGGCCGTATTTAATATCAGTAATTTTGACTACAGCAATTAAAGTTAAAAATAAGTAATTAACTAATATTAAAGTAATTATATTATTTGGGGTATTGTAAATTTTATTTAATGAATAGTTATTTTCATTATTTAAAAATATTATATTATTTATAAATTCTATTAAATTAGAATTTTTAAAAAGAGGATTTAATATCATATAATCTATTATTAGGTATATTATAATTAATATACTTATAAATGTTAATATACACAGGGTTAATTTAGTTGAAAAATTGAATATTTCATTTGATGCTAAACTTGTTATATAAATAAATAATACTAATATTCCCCCAATTATAATTAAAAATAAAATATATGAAAATCAATATGTATAAGAGAAGATCCCTGACATTAAAGAAATTAAGATTGTTTGAATTAATAAGATTAATCCTATGGATATTGGGTGGTTTAAGAATATAAAAATAATAGTTATACTTAAATTTAAGATAATAAATAAATAATAGATATCAGAAAATAGTTTATAATTAAAATATTAATTTTGGAGATTAATGAAAGAGGTTACTTTTTTTCTGAAGTTTTAAAAGATAAATTCTTATTTTTGATTTACAAGACCAATATTTTTATTAAATTATTAAAACTTATTATTTATATATTAAATATTTTATCATTTATTTTTATATTTTTTATTGGTATAATAGTTTTTTCCTCTAAACGTAAACATTTACTTTTAATGTTATTAAGTTTAGAATTTATTATTTTATCTTTATATATTTTAATATTTATTTATTTATCAATATTTGATTTTGAATATTATTTTAGAATATTTTTTTTAACTTTTTGTGTATGTGAAAGTGTTTTAGGTCTTTCTATTTTAGTATCTTTAATTCGTACTCAAGGGAATGATTTTTTTTTTTCAATAAATATGTTATGTTAAAATTTTTATTTATAATATTATTTATAATTCCTTTATGTTTTAAGAAAAATAGATTTTGATTAAATCAACTTTATTATTTTTTTATAAGATTTATATTTATAATAATAGGAAGATTTAATTATTTATGAATAAATATTAGATATTTTTTTGGTTCAGATTTATTATCTTTTGGTTTAATTTTATTAAGTTTTTGAATTTGCTCATTAATAATTATAGCAAGAGAGTCTATTAATAGGAAAAGTTTTTTTTCTAATTTTTTTTTATTTTTATTATTAATATTATTATTATTTTTATATTGTACTTTTAGTTCTATAAATTTATTTTTATTTTATTTTTTTTTTGAGAGAAGATTAATTCCTACTTTAATTTTAATTATAGGGTGAGGGTACCAACCAGAGCGATTACAAGCTGGAATTTATTTATTATTTTATACATTATTTGCTTCTTTGCCAATAATGCTTGGGATTTTTTATTATTATAATAATTATTTAACTTTAGATTTTTTTTTTTTCAATAATATTTATTATTTTAATATTTATATGTATATTTGTATAATTTTTGCTTTTTTAGTAAAAATACCCATATATATAGTTCATTTATGATTACCTAAAGCTCATGTTGAAGCCCCAGTTTCAGGATCAATAATTTTAGCTGGGATTATATTAAAATTAGGGGGCTATGGTTTATTACGAGTTTTAAGTATATTTGTTTTAATTGGTATGTCTTTATCTATATTATTTATTAGAATTAGTTTAGTTGGGGGATTTTTAGTAAGTTTAATTTGTTTACGTCAAACAGATCTTAAACTATTAATTGCTTATTCTTCAGTTGCTCATATAGGGATAGTATTAGGGGGGATAATAACTTTTAATTATTGAGGATTTTGTGGTTCTTTTATAATAATAATTGCTCACGGGTTATGTTCATCAGGATTATTTTGTTTGGCTAATATTTCTTATGAACGTATAAATAGTCGAAGAATATTTATAAATAAGGGTTTAATGAATTTAATACCTAGTATGACTTTATGATGATTTTTACTTAGTTCTTCTAATATAGCAGCTCCTCCCTCTATAAATTTAATGGGAGAAATTAGTTTATTAAATAGATTAATTTCATGAACTTGAGTTTCTATTTTAATGTTAATATTATTATCTTTTTTTAGAGCTGTATATACTTTATTTTTATATTCTTATAGTCAACATGGTAAGATTTATTCAGGAAAATTTTCATGTTCTTCAGGTTATGTTCGGGAATATTTATTATTATTTTTACATTGATTTCCTTTAAATTTATTAATTATTAAAAGTAATTTTTTTATATTATGAATTTAAAAATTTAAGTAATTTAATATTAAAATTTTGATTTGTGGTATCAAATATGTAAGAATTTTACCTTAAATTATTAATATAATTTCAATTTGTATTATTAGTTTTTTTATATTATTAATAATTAGTGTTATTTTATTTTTATTAAGTTTAAATTTTTTAATTTTAGATTTTACAGTTTTTATTGAGTGAGAGCTTTTAAGTTTAAATTCTAATAGAATTGTAATAAGAATATTATTAGATTGAATATCTTTAATATTTATAAGATTTGTTTTATTTATCTCTTCAATAGTAATTTTTTATAGAAATCAATATATAGAGGGGGATTTAAATATTAATCGTTTTATTTTATTAGTGTTAATATTTGTTTTTTCTATAATATTATTAATTATTAGTCCCAATCTCATTAGAATTTTATTAGGTTGAGATGGATTAGGATTAGTCTCTTATTGTTTAGTTATTTATTATCAAAATGTAAAGTCCTATAATGCAGGTATGTTGACAGTTTTAATAAATCGTGTTGGAGATGTTATATTATTAATTGCTATTTCTTGAATATTAAATTATGGTAGTTGAAATTATATTTTTTATATAGATTTTATAAAAATAGATTTTTATATACAGATTATTGGGTTATTAGTGTTAGTTGCGGCTATGACTAAAAGAGCTCAAATTCCTTTTTCATCATGATTACCCGCTGCTATAGCAGCTCCTACGCCTGTATCTGCTTTAGTCCATTCATCTACATTAGTAACTGCTGGAGTATATTTGTTAATTCGGTTTAATATAATTTTAAATGAAAATTTATGTTTATTTTTGTTATTAATTTCTACTTTAACAATATTTATGGCTGGATTAGGGGCTAATTTTGAATTTGATTTAAAAAAAATTATTGCTTTATCTACATTAAGTCAATTGGGATTAATAATAAGAATTCTTTCTATAGGAAATTATAAATTAGCTTTTTTTCATCTTTTGACTCACGCTTTATTTAAGGCTTTATTATTTATATGCGCAGGAGCTATTATTCATAATTTGAAGGATACACAAGATATTCGGTTTATGGGAAATTTAATAGTTCATATACCTTTGACTTGTATTTGTATGAATATTTCTAATTTAGCATTATGTGGGATGCCTTTTTTAGCGGGATTTTATTCTAAGGATTTAATTTTAGAAGTAGTTTCTATAGATTTTGTTAATATTTTTATCTTTTTATTATTTTTTATTTCTACTGGTTTAACTGTATGTTATTCTTTCCGATTATGTTATTATTCAATTACTGGTGATTTTAATTTTTATTCTTTACATTCTTTAAATGATGAAGGTTGAATTATATTGAAAAGTATATTATTAATATTAATATTTGTAATTTTTAGAGGAAGTATATTAATATGATTAATTTTTCCTACTCCTGTAATAATTTGTTTACCTTTAGAATTAAAAATGTTAGCTTTATTTGTTAGATTAATTGGAGCATGATTAGGGTATGAGATAGCAAAATTTTCTTTAAGTTGAGTTTCTAATTCTTTAAAATTTTATAGTTATAGATATTTTTTTGGGATTATATGATTTATACCTAATATTTCAACATTTAGAATAAATTATGTTCCTTTAGTTTTAAGTTTTAATTTTTATAAAAGTTTTGATCAAGGTTGAAATGAATATTTTGGGGGTCAAGGAATATATAAGAGTTTGAAAAATAATTCTTTATTGATTCAGTTTTTACAAAATAATAATATAAAGATTTATTTAATTTTAATTATTTTATGAGTAATTATTTTATTTTTAATTTTATTGGTATAAAATTTTATTTAAATAGCTTATATTTAGAGCATGATATTGAAGATATTAGGGAAATTATAGTAATTTTTAAATAAGTTAATTATTTTAAGTAGTTATTTAAATAAATTTTAAGAATTATTTATAAAAATTAAAATATTTTATTTTTACAGTGAAAATGTAAGGTTTTTATTAAACTATATAAATAATAAATAGAAATATAAACGGAATTTAACCGCTAAAGAAAAAAGTTAGCAGCTTTATCTTGATCATCATATTTCTTTAATTGGAATTAAATTCAATAATATCATTAACAGTGATAGGCCTCTTTTTGGCTTCAATTAAAAATTAAATAAGGATGATTAATCATCAAATTTTTAGGTCGAAACTAAATGTAATATTTTACTTCTTATTTATTCTGTTATAATAAGATAAGATAAGTTGAATAAATTCAACACTTTTTGAGTGCAAATCAAATGTTATAGTTAACTATTATCCTAATTTGCTCAATTTAAAGCTCCTTGGTTTCATTCATGATATAAACCTAATAATAAAATTAATAAAAAGAAAAATCTAATATATATTCATGAGAATAGGTTAGAAATTTTTATAATTATAATTATAGGTATTAGTAAAGCAATTTCTACATCAAAAATTAAAAAAATTACTGCGATTAGGAAGAATTGAAGACTAAAGGGTAATCGGGCTGAATTTTTAGGATCAAATCCGCACTCAAATGGGGAATTTTTTTCTCGGTCTATAAAAGTTTTTTTTGATAAAATATTAGCCACTAATATTACTATAGTAGATAAGATTATAATAATAAAGCTTATTATTAAAATAATTAAAATTATTTATACTAAAAATAATTAGACCATTTAATTGGAAGTCAAATATACTTATTATACTATATAAATTAATTTATCTACCTCATCAATAGATAGAAATATACAAGAATAATCATACTACATCAACAAAATGTCAGTATCACGCTGCTGCTTCAAACCCAAAATGATGAATAGAGGAGAAATGATTATAAATATGTCGAATTAAACAAATTAATAAAAATGTAGTTCCAATAATAACATGTAAACCATGAAATCCTGTAGCTGTAAAAAAAGATGCTCCATAAATTGAATCTGCAATAGTAAATGGTGATTCTAGATATTCTAATCCTTGTAAAAATGTAAAGTATAGCCCTAAAAGAACTGTAAATAGTAAACCTTGTAAAGTTTGTGAATAGTTATTTTCTATAAGACTGTGATGGGCTCATGTTACTGTTACCCCCGAGGTCAATAAAATTAAAGTATTAAGTAAAGGAATATGGAGGGGGTTAAATGGGGTAATCCCTACAGGTGGTCAAGTTCTTCCTAATTCTACTGTTGGTGCTAAACTTCTATGAAAAAACCCTCAAAAAAATGAAATAAAAAAAAATACTTCTGAGGTAATGAAAAGAATTATTCCCCATCGTAATCCTATAGTAACAACATAAGTATGTAGTCCTTGAAATGTCCCCTCTCGAGTAATGTCTCGTCATCATTGAATTATAGTCAATAATGTAATAATTATTCCAATTAAAAATAAATTAGTATTAAATTGATGGAATCATTTTACTAATCCTGAAACAGTAATTATAGCCCCTAAAGCTCCTGTTAATGGCCATGGTCTATAATCTACTAGATGATATGGGTGATTAGAATGTGTTGTCATTAAATTACTTCTCTAGAATATAAAGTACTTAAAATAGCGAATACATAAGATTGAATTACTGAAACAGCAAATTCTAAAGTTAATAATAGTAATTGTACACTAATTAATAATGAAATTAAAGAAGAATTTATTATAGGTCCGGTATTTCCTAAGAGTGTTAGTAAAAGGTGACCCGCAATTATATTAGCTGCTAATCGTACTGCAAGTGTCCCCGGACGAATAATATTTCTAATAGTTTCAATACATACTATAAATGGCATTAAAATAGGGGGCGTTCCTTGGGGGACTAAGTGGGCAAATATGTGTTGAGTATTATTAATTCATCCGTATAATATAAATCTTAGTCAAAGAGGTAATGCGAGGGATAAAGTTATCGATATATGTGATGAACTTGTGTAAATATATGGGAATAATCCTATAAAGTTATTAAATAGAATTAAAGAAAATAGAGAAATAAAAATAAATGTTCTTCCTTTTTGGTTATATGAACCTAATAATGTTTTAAATTCTTTATGTAATGTTAAAATTACATTAATTCAAATAATATTCATTCGAGAAGGAATAAATCAATAAGTAAGGGGAATTAGAAATAGCCCTAAAATTGTTCTTATTCAATTTAAGGATAAATTTATAATATTAGTTGAAGGATCAAATGTTGAGAAAAGATTTGTTATCATTTTCAGTTTAGAATTTTTTTTATGTAATTATTTTTTAAAGTATAATTATTTGTATTTTTAATTAAATATAAGTAATAATTAAGAAAATTAAATATTAAAAAAATAATTGTAAATATAAAATATAAAAATAATCAATTTATTGGGGCTATTTGAGGAATCAAAGAATATTAATATATTAATAATTTTAGTTTGACATTCTAATGTTATAGTTTAACTAATTCTTTATTATTATTATCATTAGAAGTAATTGCTAATTTACTATGGAGTGGTTTAAGAGACCAGTACTTGCTTTCAGTCATCTAATGAAATTTCATTTATTTTAGAAATTCAATTAATAAATATATTAGTGGGAACACTTTCAATTACAATTGGTATAAAACTATGATTTGCCCCGCAAATTTCCGAACATTGGCCATAAAATAATCCTGATCGATTAATAAAAAAATTTGTTTGATTTAGACGTCCCGGAGTTGCATCAATTTTTACTCCTAAAGCCGGGATTGTTCATGAATGTAAAACATCTATGGCTGAAATTAAAATACGAATTTGAGAATTAAACGGTAGTACAATACGATTATCAACGTCTAATAAACGGAATCTATTAATTTCAAGTTCATTTATTGGAATTATATAGGAATCAAATTCTAATTTTTTAAAATCTGAATATTCATAGCTTCAGTATCATTGATGTCCGATAGATTTTAAAGTTAGAGAGGGGTTTCTGACTTCATCTAATAAGTATAGTAATCGTAAAGAAGGGAGGGCAATAAATACTAAAGTAATAGCAGGTAAAATTGTTCAAATTACTTCAATTATTTGCCCATCTAATAAATATCGATTAATATATTTATTAAAAAATAAAGTAAATATTAGGTATCCTACTAAAATTGTAATTATAGTTAAAATTATTAGTGTATGATCATGAAAAAATATTAATTGTTCTATCAAAGGAGAGGCACTATCTTGAAGATTTAAATTTGATCATGTTGCCATTTTCTAATAAAAGTGGCAATACTTTATATATGAAGCTTAAATTCATTGCACTAATCTGCCATATTAGAAGTTAGATAGTATAGGTAATTCAGAATAGCTATGTTCTGCTGGAGGGAAATTTTGGAATCATTCAATAGAAGTTGTTATTTGATTAGCAAAAATTACTAATCGTTGAGATATAAATCTTTCTCAAATAATATAAATTAATAATAAAACTCCTATAAATGAAATAGTTGATCCAATTGATGAAATAATATTTCAGGAGGTATAAGCATCAGGGTAATCTGAATATCGCCGAGGTATACCTCTTAAGCCTAAGAAATGTTGAGGAAAAAAGGTTAAATTTACTCCAATAAATATTACAATAAATTGAATTTTTAATAATTTATTATTTAAAGTTAATCCAGTAAATAATGGAAATCATTGAATAAATCCTGCTAAAATTGCAAATACTGCTCCTATTGATAATACATAATGAAAGTGGGCAACTACATAGTATGTATCATGAAGAACAATATCAATTGATGAATTAGCTAGTACTACTCCCGTTAGTCCCCCCACAGTAAATAAGAATACAAATCCTAAAGCTCATAATAAAGAAGGGCTGTAAGAAATTTGTGCTCCATGAAGAGTTGCTAGTCATGAAAAAATTTTAATTCCTGTAGGTACTGCAATAATTATTGTGGCCGATGTAAAATAAGCACGAGTATCAACATCTATTCCTACTGTAAATATATGGTGAGCTCATACAACAAATCCTAATAATCCAATTGCTAATATAGCGTAAATTATCCCTAAGGATCCAAATGTTTCCTTTTTCCCTCTTTCTTGACTGATAATATGGGAAATTATTCCAAATCCAGGTAAAATTAAAATATATACTTCAGGATGTCCAAAGAATCAAAATAAATGTTGATAGAGAATTGGGTCTCCTCCTCCGGCAGGGTCAAAAAATGAAGTATTAAGATTACGGTCTGTTAAAAGTATAGTGATAGCTCCTGCTAGTACTGGTAAAGATAACAGTAATAGTAAGGCAGTAATCCCCACAGATCATACGAATAACGGCATTCGGTCGAAAGTCATTCCGACTGATCGTATATTAATAATTGTTGTAATAAAATTCACTGCCCCTAGAATAGAAGAAATCCCAGCTAAATGTAATCTAAAAATTGCTAAATCTACTGATGCTCCTCTGTGGGCAATTCCTGAAGATAGGGGGGGGTATACTGTTCATCCTGTACCTGCCCCCTTTTCTACTATTCTACTTATTAGGAGTAGAGTCAAAGAGGGGGGTAAAAGCCAAAATCTTATATTATTTATTCGAGGAAAGGCTATATCAGGAGCTCCTAATATCAAAGGAACTAATCAATTTCCAAATCCTCCAATTATAATAGGTATCACTATAAAAAAAATTATTACAAAAGCATGAGCTGTTACAATAACATTATAAATTTGATCATCTCCAATTAAAGACCCTGGGTTACCTAATTCAGCTCGAATTAATATTCTTAGTGAAGTTCCTACTATTCCTGATCAAGCACCAAAAATAAAATATAAAGTTCCAATATCCTTATGGTTTGTTGAGAATAATCATTGTCGCGGTAAAATGGCTGAGGTATTAGGTAATAAACTGTAAATTTATTTAGGAAATTTTAATTTCTTTTACCAATATTTATTTTGTAGGCTTTATAGTTTAATTATTAAAATATTAAATTGCAAATTTAAAGATAGAATTTTTCTTAGAGCTTTCCTTTCCTTGTATTATTTCACAATTTGTATTTCTTTATTAATAATTTTTTTTTTCTTTAATTTTATCAATAAATTTTAGTTAAATAGAAAAATAAATCAAATTTTAATTAATTTTTCATTTCAATTTAATTAAATTAATTCTTTCAATAAAAAATTAATATACGAATAAAAAATCAAATTTTAATTGATTTTTATTCAATTTAAAATTGATTCAATAAATTTTTTACTAAAAAATTAATTTATAAATAAAAATAAATCAAATTTTAATTGATTTTTTATTCATTTGATTGATTTTTCCAATAAAATTAATCAATGAAGAAATATGAAAATAAAGTGATTTATAATAATTATAATTAATTTTATACCATAATTATAAATTGATAGAAAAGTAATTATTATCTATTAAAATTTTCATTATTTAAATAAATTTGAATCTTTTATTTTATTTTTTCAATATAATAATTAAAATTTAGTTCGAACTTAAGCCTAAGGCTTAAAGCTCTCTTTATTTACAGCTTTGAAGGCCGTTAGTTTGTTTGATTAACTTAAATCCTTTTTAATAAAAATTAAAAAGTAATGTACATAAAATCAAACCATTAATTGAAATAAAGGATAGAAATATAAACAAAAAATTATTTTTAATGTTATAATTTATTATAATATTAAAATTTAATTCAGTATGAATTAAAATTAATCTTGTAAATATAATACGTAAATAAAAAAATAAGGTAATTAAAGTTATTATGATTATAAAAAAAGTTAAATAAATAAAAGTATCTCTTAAATATTGGATAATTATTCACTTAGGTAGAAATCCTAGGAAGGGGGGCAGTCCTCCTAAAGATATCATATTTATTAATATAATGAATTTTACCAATAAATTTTTATTTATAAAAGAATATATTTGTTTTAAATAGTAAATATTAAATATATTTATTATTAATACAAATGTTGTAGAAATAAATGAATAAGTAAAAAAATAAATTATTCAAATTATTTCATTGTTTAAAAAGGATCTAATTATTCATCCTAAATGATTAATTGATGAATAGGCTATAATTTTTCGTATACTAGTTTGATTCAGACCTCCGATTCTTCCGATTATTGTGGATATTATAATAATGAAAATAATATAATTAGATGATTTTAATGTATAAGATAATAACATTATTGGGGCAATTTTTTGTCATGTTATTAAAATTAATCTATTAATTCAATTTATTCCTTCAATAATTTCTGGAAATCAAAAATGGAATGGGGCAGCTCCCATTTTTAATAGTAAGGCAGAATTAAGAATTATTGTCATAAATTGACTAATATTTATTAAATCACTAATTATATTTCTTATTGTTATAATCAATATCATGGAGAACAAAAATATGGTTGAGGCCAAAGTTTGTACTAAAAAATATTTAATTGAAGATTCAGTAGAATAGGAATCATTCTTTTTTTTTAAAAGAGGGATAAAAGAGAGGAGATTAATTTCTAGGCCTATTCATGTTCCTAGCCAAGTATATGAGGATACAGAAATTATTGTACCTATTAATAATGTTGTTAAAAAAATTAATTTGTATAGATTAGTCATTAAAAAGAAAAGGATAATAACCTTTATATTTAGGGTATGAACCTAATAGCTTAATTAGCTTATCTTTTTAGATAATTTTATTGATTATTTACATTTTAGTATATGATGTACAAAAGTTTTTGATACTTTCGGGAATAGTTTAATTCTATTAAATGTAATTTATTATAAATTTAATGAAGGTAAATATTTACATGATTTATTCTATCAAAATAATCCTTTTAGTTCAGGCACTTCATT